TCTATAATTCAAATATAGAAAAGAAAATATAGAGTTTTGTATCTTTATCTTTCTATATATTCCGCGAATTCCCATTTTGACTAAAAATCCCTGTTGGATCGGATTCTAACGAATCTTTCGGTAATTTGTAAGAAACTATGTCTTTATAAAATTTAAAGACAAGAACAAAAGAAAAGAAGAATAATAATAAAGTCGATTATCATACATATCTTTCATGTAGAAAGATGAATAAGTCCATTTATTTAGTTCGACATTCCTTGCACTTATTATATATACTCACTTAGATATATATTAATTAAATTAATAATAATGAATTATATATGAATTAATAAGAATTCTAATTAAAAATTAGAATTGTTATAAGATATCTTTATAACAATAACAGGTACAAATATTAAATCGAGGTATCCAGTCTATGACAACGTTCAACTTTCCCTCTATTTTTGTGCCTTTAGTGGGCCTAGTAGTTCCGGCAATTGCAATGGTTTCTTTATCTCTTCCTGTTCAAAAAAACAAGATTGTTTAGATCCGATGGAATCAAATCTCATCTTTTTTTTTTTTCAAAATTGAGACTTGTATCATAACACAGATATCTATTTAGTGGAATATAGTATAACATGTGGCTTCCGCCGAACATAAATGAAAGAGCTCTTATGCATGCAAAAACATGATATATGGGTAAATGAATTCTAGCTATTTTCAAATAGCTCGGGATCGTCGGATGTCTGAAATGGAAAGTCAATGTGTCTATATGTATGTTTATATCTAGAGTGGAATCATCTGAAGGGGATGTTATTATTTTAGATCTAACCAATTTGATGAATGACTCCTAAAGGTTCACATCAAAATAGTGCTAGTTGATGAGAGTTATTTCGGAAACAAAAAGAGTAATAAAGTCAAATTCATTTGGGTTATTCTCTCAATTCCAATAAAATGCAACCGGATCAAGTATGAGTTGGCGATCAGAACATATATGGATAGAACTTATAACGGGATCTCGAAAAACAAGTAATTTCTGCTGGGCCTTTATCCTTTTTTTAGGTTCATTAGGATTTTTATTGGTTGGAACTTCCAGTTATCTTGGTAGAAATTTGATATCTTTCTTTCCGTCTCAGCAAATCATTTTTTTTCCACAAGGGATCGTGATGTCTTTCTATGGGATCGCGGGTCTCTTTATTAGTTCCTATTTGTGGTGCACAATTTCATGGAATGTAGGTAGTGGTTATGACCGATTCGATAGAAAAGAAGGAATAGTATGTATTTTTCGTTGGGGATTTCCTGGAAAAAACCGTCGCATCTTACTCCGATTCCTTATAAAAGATATTCAGTCCGTCAGAATAGAAGTTAAAAAGGGTGTTTATGCTCGTCGTGTCCTTTATATGGAAATCAGAGGCCAAGGGGCTATTCCCTTGACTCGTACTGATGAGAATTTGACTCCACGAGAAATTGAACAAAAAGCTGCTGAATTGGCCTATTTCTTACGTGTACCAATTGAAGTATTTTGAGAAATGAACTGAAGAATGAATGCTTTCTCGGCAGGAGGGAAAAACTCAAGAATCCTTTCTATAACATAACTTAACTGAAGTTTCGTCAGAACGTTCATTCGAGCCAAAGCAGACGTATACGGAACAACCATAAAATGAAACTCTTTTTGTCTACAAAAAGGGTCTTTTATGTGTATGGAAATCCACTCAACTCAATTCAGTAACAAAACAAGTAACAAATCGAAATAATAGATTCATCCCATATATCAAAATATTTCAAAATAAAAGAAATTTATCTTTCGATTTGAAGTCTAATATTTGTTGGAATTGATACTTTAGATCCAGCATATCTTGTAAATTATTTTTTTTTGTCAATCGGCGTTTCTTTTTATCCTTTCTTTTGTGCTCGTTAATGACCAAACAATTGGATCTCTTAGAATGATAACTATCCAATTGTTTGGCTACTCATTATTGAGATATCTGGAAACAATATTTTTTTTTTTTTCATTCGAAATTCGAAGTGGATTCTTATTCTATTTCGGTATTATTTCTAGATTCAAGGACTAACCACAGAATCACAAATAAAAAACAGTGAATAGATTCATAGGTTCGATACCTTGTAATAGAACTCATGCTTGATAGAAATATTAGATCGCATAGAGTCGACGAATGAGGTGGGTTCATTAACAATTCACAGATGAAAAATGGCAAAAAAGAAAGCATTCACTCCTCTTCTCTATCTTGCATCTATAGTATTTTTGCCCTGGTGGATTTCTCTCTCATTTAATAAAAGTCTGGAATCTTGGGTTACTAATTGGTGGAATACTAGGCAATCCGAAACCTTTTTGAATGATATTCAAGAAAAGAGTATTCTAGAAAAATTCATAGAATTAGAGGAACTCCTCCTCTTGGAGGAAATGATAAAAGAATACTCGGAGACACATCTACAAAAGCTTCGTATAGGAATCCACAAAGAAACGATCCAATTAATCAAGATACACGATGAGGATCATATC